AGCCACTCAGAATCAATTGGCAAGAGGTCAACGATTACGTGAGTTGCTCAAACAATCCCAATCAGCCCCTCTCACGGTGGAAGAACAGATAGTCACTATTTATACTGGAGCGAATGGGTATCTTGATCCGTTAGAAATTGGACAGGTAAAGAAATTTCTCGTTCAGTTACGTACCTACTTAAAAACAAATAAACCTCAGTTCCAAGAAATCATATCTTCTACCAAGACATTTACCGAGGAAGCGGAAGCCCTTTTGAAGGAAGCTATTCCGGAACAGATAGAACTGTTTCTACTTCAGGAACAAAAATAAAGAAATTGATCACTCTTAGTGCAAGACGAATCATTGAGAAATGTTTCCGATTCGAATCATTCAAAATATGTTTCTTGGCATAGCAATCTACAAAAATAGATGGAAATAAATTGCGTCCAATAGGATTTGAACCTATACCAAAGGTTTAGAAGACCTCTGTCCTATCCGTTAGACAATGGACGCTTTTCGATCTCTTTCCTTTTTTTTTTCACATTCTGACTTTCCTGTCTCCTTTCGGATAAAAGAATCGGATTGTATGTGAAAGAAAGATTTTAGGGACATATCCGAATCAATGATGCATGTATCATAATAATTAATATGAAGCGGGTAGCGGGAATCGAACCCGCATCGTTAGCTTGGAAGGCTAGGGGTTATAGTAGACGTCGATTTATCATTTTAAACGTCTCTAATTCAAAACCGAACATGAAATTTTTGTTTCATTCGGCTCCTTTATGGAAGATCGATAGATTCCCAGATCTAAGACGTAAACGAAACTAAAAAAAAAGAAAACATTTCCCGTGTATGGGAAAAGGGAGTCAATCTGAATTCAAAGAAAAAACATTTGGCCCATAACATCTATGTCAGCCCTTTCCGTCTGAATGCATCCAAAACGACTTGCTTTCTAGATGATCCCTTTAGAAAGAGGGAATTATCACAAATCTTTCTAATTACTTCGTTCCTTATTTCTACTTGGGAGAATCCTGAAGAGAAGAATTTGATTTCCACCGAGCTGAAACAAAACAATATGTCGATGGCTCTAGTAAACCAAAGTCATCGTTTAATAGCTATTTGGCTTCAATCTCCCCCTTTACAAAAAAAAAAATTGGAAGATCTAGTTACGATTAGAAATAGACTTTTGTATCTTCATCCATGGATCCTTTACTTATACTCATTCAGCTGGAAGGGTTGATCCAACTTAAAAAAAAAATGATGCTTCGCAATTCCATAATCCAATTTTGTTATTCAATTTCGAATTGACTTGACTTTTGGATACAAATCACGATAATGTATATTTTTCCTCAAATGTAGCATTGAGAGGTAAGGGATTAAACCCCTTTAAGAAATAAAGTTTTTGATCAGAATAGGAATCAAACCGAAGGACCCCTTATCTATTTCACTTGTTAATAGAACGAATCACGCTTTTACCACTAAACTATACCCGCTACAATATGATTATTGTATACGAATGGACTGTTTGTCGAACAAGGGAGTGAAACGTAATCAAGATAGGATCAGAATCATGAAAATGAGAGTGTTGACATGTTGTGTTCTGACGGGGAGACTTGATGAAATAGGAGAAGAAGGTTCGTTTAAATAACAAGTTATATCTTTTATCGGGGAGTCATTACTGAGAGTACCGGACCAAAAGAGTCATTGAAGTCGGAACATAAAAATGAGTTGTACAAGAATCCAGAGCTCCATTTTTCTCTACTCCCTTTCCTATTCATTCAACTGCCAAATCTTATGAATTCGGGTCGATTGGATCGAGTGAAAAATCATAGTATTCGTTTGGTTTGTGAACTCAAGTGTTCAAACAAAGTTTGTCCTTTGAAGAAATATATGAGTTCTATTATAATTATACTAGAAAAAGTATGTTTTTTATTGCAGTAAGTAAATCGATCAAAAGAAAAACAACGAATAGTAAGAAATGGCACCCCTATCATAGGAATGGAAATAGCCTTGTTGCTGTTTCAATAACAAGTATTTTTGCTTTCAAATCAAATAAATCATTTGATCTATGATTCATTGGAACAAGGAATGGCCTGGCTAGGTACTGGCCAGGCCGGGGGAATAAAAAAAAACTTTTCGGATGAAATCAAAGAGGTACTCTTTCTATTGGAGATATCTGTTTCGTTATCTTTATCTAAATGGAAGTGGTGATTGATAAAACTCGTCTATATCTATAGAATAAAGAAAGATAAGGAAAGACTTTTATCAATCTTTACTTCACGCGTCACATATGAATTATCCTTTTTGAATTGGAATTGGGAGAGATGGCTGAGTGGACTAAAGCGTCGGATTGCTAATCCGTTGTACGAATTATTTGTACCGAGGGTTCGAATCCCCCTCTCTCCGTTCCTTCTGATCACTTGAGATTTCCCGTTCGAATTCGAAAAACTCTCGAACCCCTTTTTCTCATAGTTAAATGTATGGAATAGAGAAAGAAAATCTTAAGAAAATTCAGAAATCAAGCAAAGAAAAACCTCTGATTTTTTTATTCATCACGTCCAGGATTACGTCCTGGATCATTAGATAGGAACCCGAAGATGAAGAGAGAAACAAAGAATATCACTACTGTGTAAACGAAGAGTTTGAGAGTAAGCATTACACAATCTCCAAGATCATTTGGGGGGGAAATAGGGGAATAGATTCTCCATTTTTGTACCACACATTCCGTTTTGACACCAAGAAAAGAAATGAAGCGGTTTCTAGAAAACAAAGAAAGGAATTTGCAGGAATTCATTTGTAATAAGATTCTGATTGTTTCATTAACAAAGTTATCTCTCATACCCACAATTAGGTATTGTGGGAACCCTACATAGGGTCTTTGACCCACAGAAGGTCAGAATGAAGAAATGAGGTGATTCCGATTCATCGCGGCTATCCAAAAGAATTTCCATGTTTGAGTCGAGGGTTCATTATCTGATCTTATCAATTGTTAGAATAGCTTTTTTTTTTATCGAATAAATCATGAATGTTTCTAAGACTAAAGATCTCATCGAAAACTTACAGCAGCTTGCCAAACAAGGGCTAAGAGAAAAAAGAGCACAGGTATGACTGGCATAACATCTACGATTGGATTGAAAAAAGCGTAAGCTTCGGGCAATTTGGCGAAGAAAAAGCTACTCGAATGAAGGGCAGAATTAAGACAGATCAAACTAAAGATATTAAGCATAACAAACATTTTGTTCTTGGAGATAATTTCATTATTATTGGGTTATTGATATAAGGGGAAAAATGAAGAAAGTAAGGGAAGGTAGGCTGCAAAATCTTTCTTTTTCTTTGAACTCCCCCAATCAAAAATCCTTCAATTACCAAATGAGAATAGAAGGAATCATACCTTACATACAATATCTTAATTGAATTATATGTAATGATCAATGAATTCATTTTGATTCTACATCTAGATGTGTAGAATCCTAGCAAGAATCTATTCCATAGATATAGATATTGGGGCTGGAATTGACGAACAACCAATACCAATATTATTAGTGTTTATTTGTGTGGAATAGAAATAAAAATGGGGCGTGGCCAAGCGGTAAGGCAACGGGTTTTGGTCCCGTTACTCGGAGGTTCGAATCCTTCCGTCCCAGACCAGACCGATTCTATCAGAACAAAAATTCTTCTTTTTAACAATCTTCTGTTTAAGAGTGTAATGTTGGATACAATGTGATCCAATCTTTCTTTGTGATTTCTAATGATTCTTCTATAGAATTTTCCCTTTCCATTTTGTTTCTCACAAACGGATCGAGTATCAATGAGACGTGGATGGAAATAAATATCTTTTTTGATATAGGTAGGATGGGAACAAAGATCAAAGTGAAATTCAAAAAAAAAAAATTGGGTGGTCCATTCAGCGTATACTCGCTCCCCGCTCATATTCATATTGAAGGTTAGTTAGTCATTTGGAGAAACTTTATGCCCCATATCTATGATATTGATATTTTGATTCTCACATGATGCATTCTGAATCGAAATTCGAAAGAAAAGAGAGGTTTCTATCTTCCCTAAAGTAAATAAATATAGGGTAGACAAAATGACTAATTCTATGTGTGTGGATCCTGAATTCTAAACAGGAGGGAGTTCTTGGTATTAATTCCATTGCCGGGATTAAAGTTCCTGAGTGGGACAAAATCCAAATAGTAACGAAGAATGGATAGGGACCAATTTGGCTTTGTACTTATACAATACAAGTACAATACAAGATAGGATAGCATCGCATAAGAAGAGAAGATCTTTTTAATTGACTTTGGGTATGATTCATGATCCCCATAGAATTCGTGTAGATATGAGTTAATCCGCGGTATCCATTTCAAGACCCTTGTCATTCGGATCTTATTAACAAACAAGAAAATTCAATATGGAACAGATTATTTTCTTTGGACCGAATTTCTTTTATTTTTTTTTTTAATGTGTTTCATTCATCTAATAAAATATGAGGTTAAATTAGATTCTTGCTGAGACTCCCCCAGATAACTATCCATCCGTATATGAAAATAAAGTATGGACTACTTAATATACATATACATTACCGATTGAGCCAATGACTATTCATGATTCCATATTGAATCAATTCCATACCGGTCCCAAATTAGAGGAATGTTATGGTAAAACTTCGTTTGAAACGATGTGGTAGAAAGCAACGTGCGACTTGAAGGACATTATCGGCTGTGGATTCTTGCACCCACCATTTTATATATCAATGAAGATGCTCTTGGCTCGACATAGTTTTTGTTCTATTCCACTAGGACCCCAATTTGGGGATTGTAATAAAATCAATAGTACATGATGGAGCTCGAGCATAAAGAATTGATTCATTTAGCAGAGGGAAGGATCTAGGGTTAATGCCAATCAATAAGTTGGAACAACTTCGTAAGTATATCTTCGGTATAGAAATTGAAAGGATCAAGTTCGAACAAGTAAAAAAAAAAGTAAAACGAATTTGTCGGAATTGGTAAAACTATTTCGATCAAAAGTGTATCACAGGGGAATCCATCATTTCTATAGAACGAAATAAAAAAAGGCATGTTGCTGCCATTTTGAAACAAAAACAATTAAGGATCACCGAAGTAGTGTCTAAACCCAATGATTCAAAGCAAAGATAAAATAAGGGATGCCGGGACAAGGAAAGACCATTTTCAATTGTCTCAACAACTAGAATGGGGAAGAAAAAAATAGATTCTAGGCGAGACAAACAAAAGAGGTTAGAGACGGCTCAATAAATGTCTAAGGATTTCCCTTCGAGCTCTTTGAGAATTACCCAACTTGAGTTATGAATACGAATGAGATTTTTTTTTCAGGAAGGAAGAACAAAAAAAAACGACTCAAATCGTAGTCTAATTGATGATTTTGTGGATCCATTTGCCACTATAATACATAAATTCGAATCATTCTTTTTCGAGCCGTACGAGGAGAAAACCTCTTATACGTTTCTAGGGGGGGTTGTTCATTTATGTCTATCCCAATGAGTCATCTATCGAATCGTTGCAATTGATATTCGATCCCGAAGAGAGGGAAGAGATCTTCGTAAAGTGGGTTTTTACGATCCGATAAAGAACCAAACTTATTCAAATGTTCCTGCTATTCTATATTTCCTTGAAAAGGGCGCTCAACCTACAGGAACCGTTCATGATATTTCAAAGAAGGCGGAGGTGTTTAAGGAACTTCGAATTAATCAAATGAAATAAAAAAAAAAAAGGGGGGGGGTACCCAGTATCTAGCTTTGTCTAATTGCTTCTCCGCCATTCCTTTTTTGGCTCTATTCATTGTTGCTCCCACATGATCCCATATCATAGAACAATAAAAAATATCTTCTATTGATATGAGACAGATAGAAAAAAAAAATGGAGTGAATAGATGAAATAACTGGGTAATGATGGGATTACCACCAATCGGATGGTTTTCGTTGGGACTCCACCAACAAACAAAGGGTCAATCTTGCTTATTGTACCTCTATTGAAGAAACCCGAGGTTTTTTCCTACTTTTTCCTTATTTATTCCACTTTAATTTCTTATCTATGTATATGTAGTGCCACTCCAACACAAGTCCTTATTTTCTTTATTGTTATTGAATTGAATTTGTTTTCTCAATATTCAATTCATATTGACAATGGTGTATCGAACAAATATAATTCGATCGTGGATAAATAGATCTATTTATCTACATCCCATAAGTTTGTTTCTTTATTTCACTCAAATGATGGGTTCGTCAGATTCGCTAACACAAGAAGTATCTTAGTTAATATAATGAAAAAAAAAATAGGGTATGGGCAGTCTATCCATTTTTACATCTTTTTAGATTTTCTCTCTATTTATCCCAGAATCTCTTGCATTTTAATCCGATCCTCTGTTCATTTTTATGTTCACAATTGATCATCAAATCTTTCTTTTGGATTTGTTGCTAGTTTAATGTTTTGACGGGATCGGGCAATCCAATCTCTTTATTATATATATTTCTATTTATTTTCTTATTATTCCGATTGTATCTACACACCGTATTATATTTATATTTATACGGGTTGCTAACTCAACGGTAGAGTACTCGGCTTTTAAGTGCGGCTATGCTCTTTTACACATTTGGATGAAGCAACGGATTCGTCCATACTATTGGTAGAGTTTGTAAGACCACGACTGATCCTGAAAGGGAATGAATGGAAAAAACAGCATGTCGTATCAATGGAGAACTCTTAGAATACTTCATCCTTACCGGATCGGTACAAAATCTCGTTTTGATTCTTGGAACGGAGTCAAATCAATTCACAGTTGGGTCGAGTGAATAAATGGATAGAGCCTTATGGCTTCAATTATAGGGAAATAAAAAGCAACGAGCTTCTGTTTGTTCTTAATTCGAATGATTACCCGATCTAATTAGACGTTAAAAATATATTAGTGCCCAAGGTGGGAAAGGGTTCTCTTGTGAGTGGATCATCGATTCTTTTTTTTTTTTTCATGAATCCTAACTATTCTCTATTATGTAGTGGAGACGAATGTGTAGAAGAAACGGTATACTGATAAAATGAATTATTCCAAAGTCAAAAGAGTGATCGGGTTGCAAAAATAAAGGATTTCGAACCATCTCTTGTAACTATAACGAACACAAACAAATTGGATGGAAAAAGATAGGATCCGTTGATTGTCTTTCTTGTGTCCAGGGTATCTATTTTTTTTCTTAACTATATACCATACCTTGTTCTGACCGTATCGCACTATGTATTATTTGATAGCTCAAGAAATACCCCATTTGGTTTAAGTGTAATTTCAAATGGAGGAATTACAAGGATATTTAGAAATAGATGGATTTCGGCAACAATACTTCCTATATCCGTTTCTATTTCAAGAATATATCTACGCACTTGCTCATGATCATGCTTTAAATGGGTCGGTTCTTTATGAACCCATGGAAAATTTAGGTCATGACAATAAATCCAGTTCACAAATTGTGAAACGTTTAATTACTCGAATGCATCAAC